CCTTGTCATAGACATCTTAACATATAGAGAATTTCTTGTCAAGATCGGATCCTACATGAGAGTTCTTTAATCCGCTTACTGTTAATGGATTGGTATTGCGTAGAAAAAATATTCCACCTATAATCCCCGAGGCGATGGGTCCTTTTTTTGTGATGATGAATAACCTACTTAACTCAGTGGTTAGAGTATTGCTTTCATACGGCGGAAGTCATTGGTTCAAATCCAATAGTAGGTAGAACTTATTAGATACCAGAGTTGATGGTATCTAATAAGTTTTTCTAGCCATCTTCTTTTTTTTGTTGTATCATCTAGAATTGATTGTATTCAATTGGCAGAATCAAAATATGGTATATAATAAAGAACCTCTAAAGAACTTCTTTTTCTTATTTTTATGTGTGTTTTTTTTTTATTTTTACTAGTAGGAAATAACATTAACAGCCTCTACTCGTGTCCGAGCTCGTCTGAGAGCTAGATTCGCCTCAATTGCTTGTCTCTTTCCCTGAGCTCCACTCAAGTTAGCTTCAGCTATTTTAAGAGCTTGTTGAGCCTCTTGCGGATCAATGTCAGTACTCATCTCCGCATCATTTCCTAAAATGGTGATCTCATTATTACTTATTCTAGCGAAACCACCCATCAAGGCTACCGTTAACCATTGGTCGTTGAGACGTATTCTCAAAAGACCTATATCTACCGCTGTGGCAATAGGGGCGTGGTTTGGTAATACGCCAATTTGTCCACTATTAGTAGATAAAATTATTTCTTTCACTTCTGAATCCAAAATAATTCGATTAGGGGTCAATACACAAAGATTTAAGGTCATTTCTTCAATTTGCTCTCCCCTTCTAAGTTCATAGCTTTCGCGGTAGCTTCGTCGATGTTACCTACCAAATAAAAGGCCTGCTCGGGAAGACTGTCTAATTCCCCAGAAAGGATCAATCGAAACCCCCTAATTGTTTCGGCGAGACCAACATATTTCCCTGGAGAACCAGTAAAGACTTCTGCCACGAAGAAGGGTTGTGATAAGAAGCGTTCAATTTTTCGTGCTCTTGCTACAGTTAAACGATCTTCTTCGGATAATTCGTCCAACCCCAAGATAGCTATAATGTCCTGAAGTTCTTTGTAACGTTGTAAAGTTTCCTTAACTCTTTGAGCAGTTTCATAATGTTCCTCGCCAACGATCCGAGGTTGTAACATAGTTGACGTTGAATCTAAAGGATCGACTGCTGGATAAATACCTTTGGCAGCTAATCCTCTTGATAGTACGGTAGTAGCATCTAAATGTGCAAATGTCGTGGCAGGAGCAGGGTCGGTCAAATCATCTGCAGGTACATAAACTGCTTGGATCGAAGTTATAGACCCTTCTTTGGTGGAAGTAATTCTTTCTTGTAAAGAACCCATTTCGGTACTAAGGGTAGGTTGATAACCCACTGCAGAAGGCATTCTCCCTAATAAGGCAGATACTTCTGATCCCGCTTGAACGAAACGAAAGATATTGTCGATGAATAAAAGCACATCTTGTTCATTAATATCCCGGAAATATTCTGCCATGGTTAGTGCAGTCAAACCTACTCTCATACGAGCTCCTGGTGGTTCATTCATTTGACCATAGACTAGAGCTACTTTTGATTCTGCAATATTTTTTTCATTAATTACCCCAGATTCTTTCATTTCCATGTAGAGATCATTTCCTTCACGAGTACGTTCACCTACTCCACCAAATACGGATACGCCTCCATGAGCTTTGGCAATGTTGTTGATCAATTCCATGATAAGTACTGTTTTACCCACGCCAGCTCCCCCAAATAGTCCAATTTTTCCTCCACGGCGATACGGAGCTAAAAGATCCACCACTTTAATCCCTGTTTCAAAGATTGATAATTTCGTATCTAACTGTATAAAAGCAGGCGCAGATCTATGAATAGGCGATGTTGTACAAGTATCTACAGGACCTAAATTATCAACAGGCTCTCCAAGAACATTGAAAATTCGTCCGAGAGTAGCTCCGCCGACTGGAACACTTAGAGCAGCTCCTGTATCAATCACTTCCATTCCTCTCGTCAGACCATCTGTAGCACTCATAGCTACAGCTCTAACTCGATTATTTCCTAATAATTGTTGTACCTCACAAGTCACATTAATTTGCTGACCGGCAGTATCTCGACCTTTAACTACCAAAGCGTTATAAATATTAGGCATCTTGCCCCGGGGGAAAACAACATCCAGTACTGGGCCAATAATTTGAGTGATACGTCCTAGGTTTTTTTCTTCAAGTGTGGAAACCGTAGAACCAGAAGGATTCGGATTGATTTTCATAATATAATAAAGTAAAATATGTCGAAATTCTTTTGATTGAGAGACTATGGTACATAGTACCAAATTGCAAATAAATTTCTGGTAGCAGCTTGATTAATTAATTCAATACGAACTAAATGGGAAGTAGTACTCGATTTAGTTGGTACCACCCAACCGAATAAAATTCAATCGTTTACTCATTAAATTT